TGGTTCTTTTTCTGAAGTAGCAACGGGAGAATTTATCCTGGAAGTGGGAGAACTGCTGAAACTACGTGAAACCCTGACAAGGGTTTATGTACAAAGAACGGGCAAACCCTTATGGGTTGTATCCGAAGACATGGAAAGAGATGTTTTTATGTCAGCAACAGAGGCCCAAGCTTATGGAATTGTTGATCTTGTAGCAGTTGAATGACAATAGCCTGGATTTCACGTCAATTCCGAAATGAACCCTGCCGAGTTTAATATTAATATTCTATTCTATGACTTTTATTTATTATTCTATTGAATAAAAGTAATTCATAATCATCCGGTTAGGATCGATCTAAACCAGTCCATTATGTATATGATTCAACATGCCAACGATTAAACAACTTATTAGAAATACAAGACAGCCAATTAGAAATGTCACAAAATCCCCCGCGCTTCGGGGATGCCCTCAGCGTCGAGGAACATGTACTAGGGTGTATGTGCGACTCGTTCAGATCATGAACTAGAACAAAGGAAAGAGAACAATGTTCGAATATCAATGATCAAATAGGATATAACGGAAAAACGAACTACATTTCCTATCTAAAAATCGATGATATCCCTTTTATTGTGTATGAAATTTATGGTTTCTGTTGGTGTAAATCCACTCACCTCAATTCAAGATGAGAAGCAATTCTCCATTGGTAGCAAATGGTTATCCATTAAGCGGAGAAATTCTTAGTTAACATAGACCCCTCTTGCAAGAACGGACTAACAGGGTCAGCTACCCAGCCAACCTTCATAATTAAATACCGTTACTGTATAGGTAGAGCTCGTTGTGAAAGACCTATTACTGGATAATTCATGGGTAGAGCCGAAGAAGGTGAACTATACAAGTTAGCAATAACATTGATTAAATGAAGTAAAGGCTCCGGTGTATAGAGAAGACCTCACCGTTTAAGAAGTAACCATAGAAACGATGGAATCCACTATTTCTTTATCATTACTTTTCTTTTTTAATACCTAGTATAGTACAATTTCGTATTTCGAGGTGAAATGCCTAGAAAAAATAAAAATTGTGGTTGGGAAGGTTATAGTAGCCAAAGCCATTGGAATGATTAGTTTATACATTGGAAAAATCCGTTTTGTTATTAATATACTAGGAAAGGGGCAAAAGAATAACTGAAAGAAAGGAAATCTATTAGTTATTCGTTAAAGTTTCATTTATTCAATGACCAGAATTAGACGGGGATATATCGCTCGGAGACGTAGAACAAAAATTCGTTTATTTGCATCAAGCTTTCGGGGGGCTCATTCAAGACTTACTCGAACTATTACTCAACAAAAAATAAGAGCTTTGGTTTCGGCTCATCGGGATAGGGATAGGCAAAAAATAAAATTTCGTCGTTTGTGGATCACTCGAATAAATGCAGCAATTCGCGAAAGGGGGGTATGCTATAGTTATAGTAGATTAATAAATGATCTGTACAAGAGACAGTTGCTTCTTAATCGTAAAATACTTGCACAAATAGCTATATCAAATAGGAATTGTCTTTATATGATTTCCAATGAGATCATAAAAGAAGTAAGTTGGAAGGAATCCACCGGTTAAACGGAGTTGCCCGGAGAATGAACTCCGGGAAGGTCGAATAAAAATGAATAGAATATGATAAAATATGAGAAAGTAGTCAAAATAAAGTAGTAAAAATCAATATGAATCAACAAGTTCAATAAAAATCAACACGTTCAATAAAAAAATTGATTCTTCCCAGATTATTCTTTTTTTCTTACGACACGAGAATTCAATCCGGATTCTTGGATTTTTCCAACAAAATATCAATCCGCGTTTGAGTTCGGATGGGGATTTGAATTCAAGTGAATAAAGAGTAAACCTATCTTTTTCTGGCTCTAAGACTAGGAGTTCTGGTGGTCGACTCGGTTCTTTCAAATTGTTTCTCATTATTAAGAAAAGGTAACAAAGATAAAATACGAGCTTGTTTTATAGCAATAGTAATTAATCGTTGTTGTTTCAAGGTCAATCTATTTACTCGTCTAGATAATATTTTTCCCTGTTCACTAATAAATCGACTAATTAAACTCATGTTTTTATAATCAATTCGATCCCCCGATTGGATCGGGGGCAAACGCTTACGAAAAGATCGCTTGGATTTAAGAAAAGTTCGCTTGGATTTATCCATGGTTTGGTTAGTTTATTTCTTATCCCTAAAATCCTATTTCAGCCAGATCTCTAATTAGAATAAATAAATAGGATTTGATTTGTTTATAATTATCTTTAACTATGTTAAATATGTTATATATATAATGTCATTTTTCCCTTTCCTTGTAAGAGTAAGATAAGGGCGCAAGTGCTCGCTTCAATCTATTTCTTTATCTCCCCGTGAATCGTATGTTTGTAACAATATGGACAGAATTTTAGTAACTCCAATCGATTAGGCGTATTGTGCCGGTTCTTTTGAGTAATATATCTGGAAATGCCCGTTGATTCCTTATTAACACCGTTTCGAACACAAGCGGTACATTCCAAAAGAACCGGTATTCGCACATCTTTACCCCTGGCCATGAACCTCCTTTGGATTTTTCATTTACTCAACTCTTCCTCTTTTAATCCGAAACTAAAAAGAAGAAAGGAAGGAAAAAACAAAATAGAATTTGTAACTTGCTATCCTCTTATGCAAGATTTCACTACAATGAATATAGGAAATAAGATAGAAAGATTTCTAACCTTTCAAATCACAGTACAGCATTTCATATGAGTATCTTGTATAATACTCTTTCCCTAGAACCACTGTTTGTATTCGACTTCCATATAAATTTCATATTAATTGAATTCCAACCTGACCCCGAGTCTCACAGCTGTTGAATGCACTTTTATTCTTTCTCTTTCCTCCCTTATTCTAAAAAAGGGAAAAAAGAGAAAAGAGGGGGCTGGTATTTAATTGTATCTCTAATCTTCTTTATTCCTTCCCGCGTCAATAACTAGAATGAAAAAAAGGGGAACGTCAATGCATCCGGGAAAAAACGATTAATCTCTATCAATAAACCTGCCAAAGCACCGAACCATAGAGTACTTAGTACCGGTGCCACGGAAAGATATGTTTTTAGATCTCGCATTGAAAAACCTCCTTCATTTTATTGTAATACATAAGATAATACATATTGAAATGTACAATGATCTAGTAAATAAGATTTACTTTTTGTTAAATACAGAAAAAAACGTCCTTTTCTTCCCCAATCTTCCCCAAAAAGACTCAGTTATTTTTCCTTGGGGTTCCGTTCCATATTTCATATAGATAGAAGTATTTTACTATTATATGTTAAATGAGACCAAAAAGACGAAATAGAAATCAAAATTCTAGATTTTCATAGAGGAGATAACGATGTGGAAAACAAGACAGGAATTCTCTACAATGAGACTGTAGACCAACGGAAGGGATGTAGCGCAGCTTGGTAGCGCGTTTGTTTTGGGTACAAAATGTCACGGGTTCAAATCCTGTCATCCCTACCTATTACTGCTCAAAGGAGCAGTAACGAGGGATTTTTTGAGATCAACTCACATTGGACATATCATATAGAATCTTTCGTTCTTATGATACTATATAGTATGCATACAAGATGTATTGGGACCAATCCTTTTCTTTACAGTCTTATCTTTTATGATAAGAAAACGCTCTTAGTTCAGTTCGGTAGAACGCGGGTCTCCAAAACCCGATGTCGTAGGTTCAAATCCTACAGAGCGTGCTTCGGATCTTCTTCGATCGAATTCGACTGAAACACTAACTGGAACTGGAACAGCAATCTTAATTTGACCTCCTGGATATTAAAGAAAGGAGGAGGTCAATCAAAAAAGAGATGTTAATTAATCAAAGGTCCAACTGATCGCCACGCCTGTATTGTAAATATGCAGTTACAAATAATCCAGCCAAAGTAATAGGAATTAGACCTAACACGATTCCAAATAGAAAAACTTCAATCATTTCAATTTGTTTGAAAGGATAAAAAAGAGGTAATATCTATACCTAAATATTAATCCGAATTACCATGAATCTCAATGACCAAGAATTGGTAATTGACACGATAAGTAACTAGAAAAATACACAGAATTTCGCGGAAAGATTTCCTTTTATGAATTGTGCAATTCATTTCAAATAAGTCGTATCTTGCTCAGACCAATAAACAGAGCTGCGGTTATAGTTAAAGCCGTTAGTAGAAAACCGAAATAACTAGTTATGATAGGCATCAAGGAGCTAAATGAAATATGTTCTTTTTATACATATGTTTATAAAAAAGCACTTACCTGAGTTTCCTTTTTTACAAAATAGGAGAGAAAGAAAAATAGCAATTGCAAGTTTTTGATTCAGATATCATTATAGACAGCACTAACAAGGATAAAGTCACAACTTTATAAAAATAAATTGATTAATCATCTGTAACATCTACGCATACCGCGTTTGCAATTAGCGAATGCATTCTTGGATCATTTTTCAACTCAACTTATAAACGAATAATAAGAATTGGGTCGTGTAATTTCGTTTTAAAATGAAACTCTTTTCGAATCATTATGGAATCAAATTAGAAAATTATTCCTATTTTTATCATTTTTTTTGTATCGAATCTATTTTATCTTTTAGAGCGAACAGTAATCTTATAAAACTTTTACTTTCATTTTAACTAATTAGATTCTGTAATAGGTTCACTCATATAATATCTTGAATGAATGAGAACAAAAAGTGATCACACGATCACTCGAAAAAAATAGGTTTTTGGTTCAACTATATTCTAAGACTAGTGATTTCTATTATCTTTTTGCTTTAGAAGTTCCATTTTTTATCTTTCCATATTAGAAATCCGCCTCTTTGTAGTTAGGTCAAGAAAGAACCTTCAGATTTCGATCTAATACAACAATGCATGCATTAGTGATTCCAATTATTTCATTCGTTGTTCTTTTTCGTTTATCGAATAAAATTTCCTATTATTACTTGTTACTGGACGACTAACCAATT